TTTATTAACTAAAACCAAAGCTCTGTCCTTAGAGATAATCAAACATAACTAAAAAACATATAAACCAACAACACCCACTCTAAAAAAAAAAACTTATCTACCAAACGAAACCAAGTCTTAGACCCCACTAAAGAAACTACTAATATAATTATATAAAGACCAGAAAAGAAAAAACCTAAGAACACCACACCCACCAAAAATTTAGCATAAAAAAACATAGAGAAAAAAATACCCAACTCACCAAAGAAATTAACAAAAGGAGGAAGCCTAACATTGAAAAGAAAAAATACCAACACAAACAAGTAAAACTTATTTATAATACCTAAACTCTTTATCCCTGATAAAGTACGACTACCCCTACGACTGTAGATTATATTACCTAAATAAAACAAGGCCGGAGAAATGATACCATGACCTAAAAACACCAAAAAACCACCCTTCAAACCCCAACCGCTTAAAACCACAAGCCCCCCCAAAGCCAAACTTATATGACTCACGGAGCTGAAAGCAATAATGACCTTTAAATCAGTTAAACGAAGGCACATCACACTAGCTACAAAAAACCCTCAACTAGCTAAGACTAAACTAAGCTTAATCACAAAAAACCCCCCAAACCCTAACAAAGATAACACACGAATAGCACCTAGAGATCTTAGTTTCAACAAAATACCCGCAAGTAACATACTCCTTCCCACAGGAGCATCAACGTGAGCTTTAGGTAATCAAATATGAAAACCGAATAAAGGTAACTTACTATAAAAACCTACCATTAAACCAAGAAAACAAGCTCCAGTCACAAAGAACTTAGAAGAAAAAAAAATCAAAACACCACTAACAACCCTAGACAACATTGAAGATAAAACAATTAACAAAAAAGGAGAAGAACTCACTACTGTGTACAAAATAAAATAATAATTAGAGAAAAATCGCTCCTTCTGAGAACCTCAATAAGAGATAATTCAAAACAATGGAACAACAGATAATTCAAAAAACAGAAAAAAATTCAGCAAATTACAAGAAAAAAAAAAGAACACCAAGAGACTATGTAAAATAACCAACCCCACTACTAAATCTCCCACACGACTATCGACATACAATATAGAACAGACACCTACAACCATTACCCAAATAGTTAGAACCAAAAACACACAAGAAACCTTATCTAATACCAATATAGAAGAATAATGGTTAGTGAAAACGCACTCGGAAGTCTCCAACAATAACTTCAAACTCCACAACAAAAAAAAATTTAAGTAAAAGATAAACCAAAAAAAAATCTCAGAAGACCCTTTCTTGAATAAAATGAAACTATATACGAAGAATGAAAAAAAAAGACCATTAACAACCATATAAAACTTAAGAATATAAATTTTAAAAATTCTTGAATTCTCAGTGCAAATGAGAATATAAAAGTTTCCGCTAGCAAGATTCACATTACACAAACCCATATTTAGCCATATCAAGACTACTCGTTTTTCCGACATACTAATAATTCGACTCTACACAAAAAAACCGCTCAATTAATTAACAATTAACTACATCAAAACTATGCTTAATTAAACATAGTAAAAAATCACACATCATAAAATTACAAAATTTATATTTTAACCTTAAACTATATGAACTCTAAACTCTCATATAACACAAAGATCTCTTGGTCGGAAACCAAACATTTTCATTTAAAATAAGTCCAGCACCAATACACTAAATATCTCTAATCCCCAAAATTAGTATTTTAATTTTAAAAACTTAAACTAATCAATGAAGATCACCTAACCAACATACAAAGACAACAACAAAGAAAAAACATAAGACTGAATCCAAGCTACAGCAATCTCCAAAACAACGAACAACAAAAAGAAAGAAAAAGATAACAAAAAAAGAAACCTACTACCGAAAACCCCCTCCGAAAACAACATAAGAAGCAGATGACCAGCAGTAATATTAGCCATCAACCGAACACCTAACGCAATAGGACGAGCTAACCAGCTCACCACCTCAATCCACACTAAAATAACAACTAAAAATAAAGGAGTACCCACAGGCAAAAAACTCGCTAAAACTTTAAATACATCATTTTTAAAAATCCAAAAGAAATTGTAAAGCCAAAAAAAAAAACCCAAAAACAAAGTCACCATAGGTAAAGCACTCACTGAAAAACCGTAAGGGACCAAACCTGATAAATTTATTATTAAAATTATCCACATAAGAATAACTAACAAGCCAAAAGAAGGGAATAAAATGTAACCTAATTCCCTTGAAATTAGACCCAAAAACACCTCTCGACGACCTATATTAAGAAAGAAAAAAACCAATAAATACATAAAGAACCCCAACACACCCCACACTACAAACACTCTAGATTCAAAACCACCAAACACACTAAAGACTAAATAACTATTAGTTCTACATGATGTAAACATGTTACATTTATTAATGCTATCTTTAGTATTCTTCTCCCCCTCACTAAATAACAAGATCTTAAGAACCACAACCTTAAATTTTAAATACTAAACTAAAAGAGACTTTTTATTTATATTACTCAGGTCTAGACATAAACCTAAAGAGATTTACAATCTCTCACCTAACTCGGACACTGAGTAATAAATAGAACAAAGAAGTAACCAAGAGCTACTTTGACGCATGTTCGGTTTTGAAGACCAATAGTTTAAAATATCTTTAACCTAAGCCCTCAAAAAAAAAAAAAACTTAAGTTAACAACATTAAAATTTGTTTCCTAGTATCAAAAATACCAAACTTATACTACAAGCTCTAACTTATTTTATTTTCAAAAAACTTGTGGGAAAAACCACAACTCACCTTAGACAAAGGTACGAAATTATTTTTTTTCTAAAGCTTTCTTATTGGAGAAAACACACAAAATAGCACGTATCTAATACTTTTCAAATACTCATCTTAAACCTTAAACTATCTCTCCCCAAAAGATCTTAATAATAAGACTCCAAGCACAAACTCAATGAGACTAATAATACTCTAATCAAAAAAACCATACCTCCACAAAAATACAAAAAAAAGTACATATAAAGACCCACACTCCTATCTACCCCACTGCCGTAAAAACCCCACAAAACAGTAGTAAAAAAACTACAAAAGGAAAAAAATAAAAAAACACTAACAACCCTATAGAAAGAAAAATTACTCCCATAACCACTCCCACCAACCTTAATAATTAATAGGATAGAATAAGAAAAAAAAACCATTAATCCCCCTAAGAACAATAAAAGCAACAACACCCCTAACAGTATATTATCAAAGAAGAAAAAAAATACCACTACACCTAAAGATATAATAATAATACTTAGGATAACCATGAATAAATCTGAAGACACTAAAATAAACAACCCTAAAACTAAAAACACGCTTACAAGGACGTAAACATCCAATCTTAAACTAAATACCATAAGGAAAGATACAATAACATATACTACTAAAGGTTATGAGCCTTCACAAACTTTTCCCCAAAAAAAGTGACCAAACACATCTCACAGTTTCAAACCGCACATTTTACTTATAAACTATTTTTCTAAAAGAACTGGGAGTTCCCACTAACGGAAACTACTAAGATCTCCCCCTATTCATTTTGCAGACAAAATCTGATCATAGCTTTTCTTAAAAGAAAAAATGTAAAAATATTAACTACAAACCCTCAGCATCCCAAAAAAAAAAGAAACTAAAAAAAACTAAACACAAAGAAAACAGTAAAATAAAAACAGAATATATATTCAAATGAGGCATAAATAAACTCTATATATAAAAATATAAACTAAAGCAAAAAACAAAAAAACATGGTAAAAAATAAGTCATGAAATAACCAAACTTAAAATAATTAGAAAACTTCAGACCACTTAAGAAAAAGTACCAGAAGGACTCTAACCACACAAACTCCAACAGCAAACACAAACTAACAAAACGCTTCAAACCATCCGTAAGTACTCGATGAATGAGGGGATTATAAAAGTACATATAACCACCCAAGAAGTAGATCAGATTGTACTTAGATCAAACACCTAAACTTACTCCAAAGACCAAGACAAACAAAGGAACAATCTTTAAACCCCACGATAAGCACTCCTCAAACCCCAAAAACCTATAATATAAAACACCCACAACCACAAAAGTGCCCAGGTAAACTTGAAGAAACTGAAATCCACCACTCACCGAGAAACTCTCCATACCAACAATCTTACTACCAAACCTATAAACAAACAACAGTAAACATAAACGAAAAGAGTAACCTCCAGTTAAAACAGAAGCAAAGAACAAAACCCCCACACTGAGACGATTAAGCATAGGACCCAAACTATTTTCTAAAATTATATCTTTAGAGTAAAAACCAGACATAAACAAAAATCCACACATAGATAAAGAACACATAATCAAACACAAGTAAGAAAAAGAAGACCCTAATATATTTACCCTAGAAAAACGAAAGTCTTGATTATTACCTATTCCATGAATAAACACACCAGACACTATGAAAATAAGAGACTTAAAAAAAGCATGACAACATAAATGAAAAAACGCCAAATCACTTAATCTCATACCAATAGTACACATTATCAACCCCAACTGACTAGTTGTACTAAAAGCAATAACCTTTTTCATATCACTCTGACCTAAAGCACACAAAGATCCATACAGCATAGTTAAAGACCTAAAAAAAAACAAAACACCCATTTCCAGCCTCCCAAAATTTCCCCCCAAACGAATTATCAAAAATACCCCAGCAACTACCATAGTAGAAGAATGAAGCAAAGAAGAAACAGGAGTGGGACCTTCTATAGCAGCAGGCAATCAGGGGTGAAATAAAAACTGAGAGGATTTAGCTAAAGCCCCTACTATAATCAACAAACTACCCACATTAGAAAACCTATCCACATAAGAAAAAGGAACCTGATTAGAAAGTAAAATCACAAAGACTCCCAAATATAATCTAAAATCACCCACTCGATTATAGACTACAGCCTGAACAGAGGCTACACCGGCATCAGAACGCCCTAACCACCAAAAAATCAAAAGAAAAGACATCACTCCGACCCCCTCTCAACCAACCAAAACAAAAATCAAACTACCCGAAAATGTTAGAAGAAATATAAAAAACAGAAAAATTACTAACATTAACATGAAAGACCCCTTATAAACCTCCCCAACTATATACCAAGATCCAAATTTATATACACTTCCTGTTACCACAAAACCAATAAAAAGAAAAAAAAAAGAATAAAAATCCACAAGAATCAAAACCTTATTACCTATAAAAGTACACCCCAAGTAGTCTTCACACCCACCAAAGAAGAATTCCTTACATAAGAAACAAAAAAACAACAAAAGGATACCATTCTTAAACACATTAGTTTTTTTATTGAAGAAACTTAGACTACCAACCAACAACAACATTAACATGCTAAACTTTACAACCAACAACCAACAGAAAAAAAACAAAAAAATCTTTTGTAAGATATAACCTTACCGGTTTATTAATATAACCTATATTGGAACCAATATTTTCTTCCTAAATCCTAACATATTACTACCTCCTAAAAGTAGTGGATTGAAACTTTATCCTAAGGAAGATTTAAAACCACTTAACAAACTTCAACACACTCCTAGAAAAAAACTTCTCCCAAACCATAAATAACGTCAAACCTAAAACACCCTCACAGGCAGAAAAGACCATTACAAACAAAATCAACCCGCTACCTACTGACAATAAAAACAACAAAACATTTATGTACAAATACTCAGTAATCAATAAAAGTTTCATTACCCCTTGCTTAAGTAAGGAAACCCTAAAAATAAACAAAACCCTAAAACTTCATAAATAAAAACTAAAAAAAAAAAACATAAACTATTCCTTACTTAATGACGTAAATAGGAGATTCTATTCAAGTGTGAGAACTTGGAGGATACCTTAAACTCCACTCAGGAAAGCCTTTACCCCCAGAAACCACAGCAACCTGACTAATCATAGACTCCCAAAGCAAATAAAAGAACATAACTATCCTCATAGCACTCAATAAAGAACCAAAAGAAGAAATTGAGTTCCAAGTCAAATAAAAATCAGGATAATCATTATAACGACGAGGTATTCTAGCTAACCTTAAAAAATGTTGAGGAAAAAAAGTTAAATTTACCCCCAGAAATATAATACCAAACTGAACATAACCACCCACTAAATCAATTCCTAACCCAGTAAAAAGAGGATACCAATGACAAAACCTTGAAAAAATAGCATAAACAGCCCCTATAGATAAAACATAGTGGAAGTGAGCAACAACATAATAAGTGTCATGCAAAACCAAATCCAAGCTACTATTGGACAACACAATACCAGTTAAGCCCCCAATAACAAACAAGAACAAAAACCCTATAGCTCACAACATAGCTAAACTCCATGAAATCACACCCCCCACTAAAGTCCCTAACCAAGAAAAAACCTTAATACCAGTGGGAATGGCAATTACCATAGTAGCAGCAGTAAAATAAGCACGGGAATCTACATCTATACCCACAGTAAACATATGATGAGCTCACACTAAAAAACCTAGAAACCTAATCCCCAACATAGCCCAAACTATCCCATAGTACCTAAAAACTATAGAATTATTAGAATAAAACACGACAACATGACTAATTATACCAAAACCAGGTAGAATTAAAATATATACCTCAGGATGACCAAAAAACCAAAATAAATGCTGATACAGAACGGGATCACCACCACCCCCTGGATCAAAGAAACTAGTATTAAAGTTACGATCAAAAAGCAACATAGTGATAGCCGCAGCTAACACAGGTAAAGATAGCACCAACAACACTGTAGTAACCATTACCGACCAACAAAATAAAGTTATACCATATAAATTCATACCTTTAGATTTCATATTAAACATAGTAACTAAAAAATTAGTAGAACCTAAAATACTAGAAATACCAGCTAAATGCAAAGAGAAAATAGCACAATCAACAGAAGGTCCTGAATGAGCTAAAGGACCAGCTAAGGGAGGATAAACTGTCCAACCAGTACCGACACCTATACCAATAAATGAAGAAACAACCAATAAAAATAAAGCAGGAGGAAGCAATCAAAAGCTTAAATTATTCAAACGAGGAAAGGCTATATCGGCACAACCTAACATTATAGGCAACAATCAATTACCAAAACCACCAATTATTACAGGCATAACAAAGAAAAAAATCATAACAAAGGCATGAGCAGTAATTAAAACATTATAAAGTTGGGGATCCCAATACTCTAAATTATAAGAAAGCTCCAAACGAATGGCTACACTAAGCCCAGTACCTACTACCCCCGCTCAAACACCTAACATAAAATACAAAGTACCAATATCTTTATGATTAGTTGACATTAACCAACGACCTATATATGACACTAACGAATTCAAGAAACTACCCTCTTATTTATCTCATAAACCAACAAGAGAGTGATTACTACCAAAAAAACACCACCCCAAAAAACAGACCAAAACCTAAAACCCAAAGAAAACAACAGAGGAACCAACACAATAATCTCTACGTCAAATAACATAAAAGATAAACCAATTACGAAAAACTGCATCGTATAAAAACACATATCCACCAAACCCACAAACCTACACTCATAAGTGGACCCTTTATCCACTAAACCATCACCCAAATCATTACCTAAATAACACAAAAGAAAGGTCAAACCCAAAATAAAAACAACCCACTTAAGCCTCTTAATTATAAAACACAAAACTAACAACAACATAAAAACAATAAGAAAAAATACAAAACTCCAGCAATCTGAGCCACTATTGTGTAAATTACTTTAACAGGGCAACCCCCAAGCCAAGTTAACAAAATGAAATTAAAACACCACCACCACAATAGACGATTCCTACTTCGAAACCGGAACCAAGGGAAGAAAAAGAACACACAAATAGAAAAAACTAAAGCCAACACACCTACAGCCTTATTAGGAATACTACGTAAAATAGCATAAGCAAAAAGGTAGTACCACTCAGGCTTAATATGAACAGGAGTAATAAAAGAAGTAGCTTTGTGAAAATTCTCACTATCCCCCAAAGAAAAAGGAAAAAAAAAAACCAAAGAGAAAAACAACACTAGCACAACTATATAACCTAATAAATCCTTAATACCAAAGTAGGGCCAAAAGTCAACTTTCAACGTAGAAAACCTCTGCGGATTTCCAGAACCCACATCATGAAGGAAAAATAAATGTAATAAAGACAAAGCCATAATTACAAAAGGCATAATAAAATGAAGAGCATAAAACCGAGACAAAGTAGCCTTATCCACAGCATAACCTCCTCAAAGCCAAGCTACAATTTTACTCCCCCAAGGAAGAACACTAAGTAAATTAGTAATAACAGTAGCCCCCCAAAAACTTATCTGACCTCAGGGTAAAACATACCTTAGAAAACCAGTCAACATAGAAAGCAATAATAAAACAACCCCAATATTCCAAACGTGAACAGAAAAATAACGCTTATAGAATAGACCACGACCTACATGAATATACATACACCCTAAAAAAAAACTAGCTCCATTAGAATGAACAAACCGCAGAACTCACCCACCCTCCACATCACGTATAATGTGATTTACAGAAGCAAAAGCTTGAGTAATGTAAGCACTATAACGAGTGGCCAACATAAACCTAGAAACAATTTGAACACCTAAAAAAAGACCCACCAAAGATCTGAAGTTCCAAAAATAACTAATATTTACAGAAACTGGCAAGCGATATAAACTTCCTACCACTATAGATAAAACAGGATGATCACGAAACACTCAGGGATCCTTAAACTCAATTAAGAACTTCATTTTAGCAAAATGATATATTAATTTTATACTCAACCCCTTACTAAAAGAAATTTTCAATTATTTCGTAAATAAAATCTTAGATTTTACGCGTACAACCTCCGCCATTTTAGTTTCCTTAGAAAAAAACTAATAAACCAATGTTCCTTTCGTACTAACTGTTAATTAATATTCAAGATAAAATCCGAACTAAATCACTCCGTCCTTAACCCAGCTCATGTAATTTTTTAATTGGCTAGCAAACAAACTCTCTTAGCACCTACACCAATAAGCAAAATCAAAGCCGACATCGAGGTCACAAACAAACTATATAATAAGATCTCACTATAGTATATTATGCTGTTAGCCCCAGGGTTAATTTTTCTGATAATATTAACCACTTTCAAAGTTAACCCTCTCACAAAACATTCAACATCATGAAATCACAAAACACTAATGTTAAATTATTATTAGTCACCACCCCAGCAAAGATCTTAAATTTTCTCAAAAACAAACCTATTAACCTAAATCACCAGGGGTCTTTTCGTCCCTAACCAACACATCTGAATCTACACAGATAATCTAATTTCATACATACGTAGAAAGACAAAAGAAAAGCATTCCCCCCTATTCTGGAAAAATCAATTCAATTAAAACAACTCAAACTTATTAAGGATCCTTTTCCACTGTATACATAATACCGAGCACGAAGATTATTTATTATAAGAATCAACAAAATAAGCTTTTAGTAAACAATCACCTCTCTTTGAAGTCCCTCTCTACGCCTTACTCAATTTAAAACATTTAAAACCAATATCGCACCAAAAATTAGCCTAAAACCCGTCTTATTACTCATTTTAACCATCTTTTAAATTTAACTTGTTTAAAAAAATACTATAAAAATTAAAAATTAATGAAGTCAAAAAACAAAACTATGTTATAACACATCACACTACTTCAAAGATCACTCTCTACCCAACACAAGAAACTCCTTAAAACAAAATATTTAACACTTATATCACTTAATTAAGCTTACCCTAATTAAGAACCCTTACGAAAGCTTAAACTCTTCACAACCCATAAAGCTGAACCACACCATTAAACAAGAAATAGATCTATCACTAAGTTCGATTTGCATTTCACACAAAAACATTTTTAAATTACTACGTAAGTTATCGACCAAACAAACACAATCTTTAAAAAAAATCACTCAGATTCGAAAAAATTATAAACAAACACAACCTTTAACTTGTTAAACCGTCTACAAAAAGGAAAAAAAACCAAACAGATTCTTACCTTAACATAATTAACTTTATACTAGAATTTACACTCAAACCTTCTCTAAAGAAATTTTTTCTTTCATCTATACTCTAAACCCTATAAATATGTTTAACAAAAAACCCCACATAAACCACCTAAGTCTCAAATTACAAACCTTCTGTACCAGGCCATCTTTCTAGAAAGCCTACCTTGTTACGCCTTTATGATAATCACATAGCGGGCGGTGAGTACTCCTAAGTTCTTAAATACCATTCAAAACAACAAAAAGAAAATTTATTTTTACTCACAAGTCCTATTTCCCTCAAACTCCAAGTTCCAACTTTAATAATAACAACATCACAAGTAGCTCACTATATACCCTACCTTAAGTGCATGTTGACCTGAAATAAAGAACAAAACATTATAGCGTTTTCCTACCCTTTTAACAATATTAAAATACAAAAAGTCAACGGACATACACAACCACATAAGAGAAGGAAAAAAATCTTTACGAGGATCATCAATTTAATAAGCAAACTCCCCTGTGAAATATCCCTAGACCGCCTAGTGACTTAATTTTTATCCACTCCTTACAATAACAAAAAAAGAACGATTCCTAATCCACAAACATGAAACAAATTTCACACCAACCAATATTAAATTATAAACCTAAGTCTTTCTCAATTAATCTCTCATTTATAATTGGGTACCAAATCCACTTCTATAGAATGAGATTACCTTATAAGCAAAGTAAAAGAGAGATAACTGGTTTAACCGCGATGGCTGGCACTGAGTTTTTATCTATCTCACACATTAGAGAACTGAGACCAAATAAATCCTAGCTCAAAAACATACGTTAAAAAACCACAAAAATATAAGTTTCTATACGCACACTCCAATTAACTTTTAAAAGAGCCGCCACAAAACCCCTCAACAACTTTGAGCACCAGAGAACTACAATCCCCATCTCATACTTAGAAGGTATGCATTTTAAATTAACCAAACTAAATGCCCAACAAACCCTAACTACAAATGAACACTACAATAAAGCCAAAAACCCTCAACACAATAGGAAGATAAACCTTCCAGGTCAGTATAATCAAATCAGTAAATTTGAACCGAGGAAGAGCCCTACGACAATATAAGCTAAGAACAACGAAAAAAATTATCATACTAGGAAAAAAGAACACCAAAGAGGTTAATATACCCATAAACCAAATATTCACATACTCAGAGAGAAACAACAATACAAAACCATAACCCGCATACTCCACATTAAAACCACCAACCAACTCTGACTCCCCTTCCACTAAATCAAAAGGAGTACGATTGAGTTCGGCCAATACAGAACCCCCTCATAAAACCAGTAAAGAGAAAAAAATTCAAAAAAAAGAGCCCCCCACCTGATAATAAAAGAAAGACTCCCAACTATAAGAACCCACCACTAAAACCAACCCTAATAACAAAAGACCAAAACAGACCTCATAAGAAATCATTTGGGCAACAGCTCGAACCCCCCTAACCAAAGAAAACACAGCATTAGAACCTCAACCAGCTCATAAAATAGTATAAACTATCAAACTAGACACACCTAAAGTAATTAAGACCCTGTACTTAGATAAAAAGAGTCTACTAGGAAAAAAAATAAATAACCAATTTACCAAAGATATAGCAAAAGCAACAACTGGAGATAAAAAGAAAAACAAAAGACGCATATTACTAGTGTACACTATTTCCTTCATTAACAACTTAACACCATCCATAACCGTCTGCACCACACCATAAATTCTAGTAGTATTAGGACCCTTCCGAATCTGAATTAAACCTAAGATATTACGCTCAAACAGAACTAAAAATGCAACCAACAAAAGCAAGCTCAAAATTACAACCAAATAACTAACAAACAAGGGAAATAAAATAACAAAAAAACTCAAAGACAACAAAAAACCGAACACCTTATACATTATTTTTGACCCTAAGGGGTAATTTTGGTTAGAAAAACCAAAGTTATTCACCAATTTAACTACAAAAACAATACAAAAAAATAATCCCCCACACTACCCTCACCAACAAAACAATAGCAAAAAAAGAACCTAACAAAATCTTAAACCCACCAAAACCACAAACACCCATTCCTAAACCACCAACTACACCTTCATAACCCACCAGAAAGTTTACGACACGACTGTACAGACCAACACCCCAAGCTCTTAAGATTAGAATAAACAACAGAACATAAAAATAATTTAATAAACTACCCATTATAATTAACAATTTTATAATAAAAGCTAAAGTTAAAGGTATACCTAGCAACCTCATCAATACAAAAGACATTAAAATCTTACCCGATATAGAAGTACCAACCATAAAAAGTTTTACACCCCAAAAATTCAAAAAAAGAAAAAAAGTTAACAACACAAGCACGTACAACAAGTACGAACCAAACAAGACCAAAGCTCCCCCTCCACAAGAAATCAACAACCACCTCATATTTATAACACTAGAACCTCCTATAATCATACGAAAATCCGTATAATTTAAACCCAAAAAGCCCCTAAATAAAACAGATGAAACTCCACAAAACGACACAAACGCCATCTCACTATTTACGTTTATATATAAAATCAATAAGGGACCAAACTTTGGAAAGACACTAAGAACAAAGCACTCAATATATGAGAGAACACCATAAACATCAAAAACCCAACTATGTCCTGGAAAGACTCTCATCTTCAAAAACAGAATAACAAATAAAACCCATCTACCTATACCTACCACAAAGAATAGCAAAACAAAACCACCAGTAATAACTTGAATGAAGAAATACTTCAGCAAACCCAAACTCTTATTAGATATCTCCCCAAGAAAAGAGAATTTGGTCATAACACAAAAAAAAATTACCGACAAGCTCATAGTTTCCATCCCAAGCCACAAGTTAAACAAATCCCCTGAAAAAACTATAACCCCCAAACCAAAACTGTACATAATTACCAAAAAAACTAATATCATCAAAATTTTCTACTGAACGACTAATACAAACTCCTCCATCCATAAACGCCAAAATATAAGTACACCCAAACAACATCAACAAAATGCCAATACCAAATAGAACACTCATAACCAACATGATGACTAGAATTAAAATGACCTAATACTATACGACAAAAAGAAACTAATAAAAACAAAGACCCCACAATCACGTGAAAACCGTGAAACCTTGTTGCCATAAAAAAAATAGACCCGTAGGACGAGTCACTAATATTAAAAGAGCACTCATAATACTCAAAGCCCTGCAAACACACAAAAAAAAATCCCAAAAACATAGTAAAGAATAAACCCATCTTACCTGATAACCTAGTTAAGATATTATAATGAGACCAAGTTACAGTAATACCACTACTCAATAAAACAACAGTATTTAAAAGAGGGACACTCAAAGGATCTATAGCCTCAATACCCACAGGAGGATTCTCCTCATTACTAAGCGCATAATCATAGAAAGTCCAAAAAAAACCAAAAAAAAAGAAAACCTCAGAAGTAATAAATCATATTATCCTTAATAAAATACCACGTTGAACCTCTTTATGATGAAACCTCAAATAAGTAGATTCCCGTGCTACATCACGCCACCACAAAAATATCACCAAGCCTAAGGAAACTAACCCAATAAATAAATAATCAAAAACATGCTCATGCATTATAGCCAACAAACCCGTAACTAAAATAAAACACGAAAGCCCCCCTGCCAAAGGCCAAGGTGAAGCATCCACTAAATGAAAAGGAGTATTACGTAACAATTTCACTAAAAACAACTTTCATTATATCTCATACACCAAGAGTATGTGTTTTAACAACTTAATCTAATTAAACTATAGCAAAAAAAACCTAACAAACTACTACCTTACTCAGAACCCCCCACATCACTAAACTTATCTAAAAAACTATCTCAACTAATAAAATCAACATGAATGGGCATATAGCTATGGTTAATTCCGCAAAGCTCACTACACTGACCATAATAAGAACCAGGTCGAAAGGAATTAATAACAATACTATTAAGCCGACCAGGAACCGCATCCACTTTAATACCTATAGTAGGCAAAGTTCAAGCATGAATAACATCATCAGAGGTCATAACCATACGAATATTTGTTAAATAAGGCATACTCAAAATCCCATCAACCTCTAAAAGACGAAAACCACTATTATCATTTAATATATAAGAATCCATAGAGTAGTCAAAAAAATCAGCAGTCTCGTAACTCCAAAACCACTGATGACCAATAGCCTTAATAGTCAGATCAGTACTCTGACCACCCTCAATAAAATATAACACATAAAGAGAAGGTATCCTTAATATGATAAGGATAAAACCAGGAACTACCGTCCAACCAATTTCTAATAGGCCACTAGCTTTACCCATACTATGAGAAAGAAACCCTTTAATCGGATAAAATACATAGTAAGTACCCACCACCAAAAAGAAAATCAACACCAAGCTACTAAGTGTCAAATCATGAAAACCAAAAATCTCATTACCTATTAAAGAATTACTATCATTAAATTGAATATGAGAATATGAAGACAT